ATCTTTTCTGTCTCTCCAGGAAAATAGATATCCCCCGAAAATATTTTGAGTTCAATCTTTTTTTTTTTTTTCTCCACTCGGACCAATCCGCTTACTCGGCTTCTTATATTGAAAGTAATTCGCGTATCTACTCCAATGATACTATTGTTCCGTACCATTATGGAAGAAGCTCCGGGTAAGATATGCACTTCCTCGGGAATGAAAAAAAATCGATCTATTTTCATTTTGTATTTTGGCCGAAATTCTTTTGTTCTTCGATACTCAATCAAATCCTCTTTTTTGACGATAGAATCCGCCTCTATAGTCCCATATTTAGTAATTCCCGAACTCTTTCTTCTATATCGAGGATCGTCGAAATAAGCAAGAATACTATTTATACGGAAAAGACCATTTATGGGTATTTCAATCGAGATACCTGAACGGGGTATTAGTTCTTTTTCTTGTTCTTGATTCGATTGTAATGGAATGATGAATCTATTTCTTCGTCTCTTTGCCAATAAATCAGAATTCTCGTCAAGAATAGCGGGGTATATAAAATTACAATGACCCTTACATATGATTCGATCAGGTACTGAATAATCAAGAACCCCCCCCTCCTTTTTACCAGAAGGATCCGACCTAAACAATTTATGTCTCGCTTGATCATCAGTCACTGAAAGGTTAGAAATATATTTTCGTTCGACAGAAAGAGAATGAATATTTATTTGATCTTGATCCTTGTGGAGCGAAAAAGGGACTATACTGGATCTGTGCGGAACTCCTGATAATATCCACAAATGGCTTGTTTTTGGTAAGAGATGAACATTACCATATGTATATTCGGGTGCATGGTACACAGCGGTACTCCAGTGCATTTCTCCCTCGGAGTCAGAATAAATATGTTTTCGGACCCTCTCTTTAAAATTCAAGATGGATGCTTCGGCGCGAATCTCGGCAATGACTTGTTCTGATTCTACATATTGATCATTTTTAACTAAAATCAAACTTTTTGGTGGAATATTCACATTATGTAGAATATCTTGACCCTCAATAGTTACATATAGGTCTATATAACATAGAAAAGCTGGATAGCCGTGACGTGTACGTGTGGGATGAACCAAATGTTCATTGAATTTGATTTTTCCATTATCAGGAGCTCGTACATGTTCCGCCGTACCGCCTGTAAATACTCCACCGGTATGAAAAGTTCTTAATGTTAGTTGAGTCCCGGGTTCCCCAATAGATTGACCCGCAACAATACCTACCGCTTCTCCCAATTCGACCAGGTCGCCATGAGTGGGACTACGGCCATAACATAATCGACAGATCCAAGATGTACTCCTGCAAGTAAAGGGAGTTCTAATAGATATTGATTTTGCTCTAAAGGTTATGAATCGATTAACAAGTCCAATCCCAATATCTTGATTTCGAATGGCAACGCATCGTGAACCCATATATATATTGTCCGCTAATACACGACCAATTAATGTTTGGATAAAAATTCTTTCTGTTATCATCCCATTTTGAAGACTCACAGAAATACCTCGGATGGTGCCACAATCTGTTCTACGTACAACAATGTGTTGAACTACTTCAACAAGTCTGCGCGTGAGGTATCCAGCATCTGATGTTCGTACAGCAGTATCCACAACTCCTTTGCGAGCTCCGTAGCAGGAAATAATATATTCCGTTAAAGAGAGTCCTTCGCGTAAATTGCTTTGAATGGGTAAATCAATCATTTGTCCTTGAGGATCCGACATTAATCCTCTCATACCTACTAATTGATGGACCTGAGATGCATTTCCTCTAGCTCCCGAAAAAGACATTATATGGACTGGGTTAGAAGGATCAGTCATCCTAAAATTAGGATTCATTTGTTGTCGTAAATATTCACTTGTAGCATACCAGATCTCAATGGATTGACGTAATTTTTCTACCGCGTGTACATTCCCATAATGATGGTGTTTTTCCAAAATTAAACTTTGTTGTTCCGCATCTTGTACTAGCCACCCCTTGGAAGGTATTGTTAAAAGATCATCAATTCCTAATGAAATGGATGTAGTAGTGGCTTGCTGGAAACCCAGAGTCTTTACTTGATCCAGGACATGTGATGTATATGCCATTCCAAAGTGATCTATTAATCTGCGAATAAGTCGTTTCATGGCAGTTCCATCTATCGCTTTATTGTGAAAGACTAGATCGGCCCGTTCTGCCATAAGTACCTCGCTATTCAGTTGAGTAGGATTCGACAATGGATTTGAGTCAGTGATTCGAAGACTGCCTTTCCTCGATCTTGATTAGCGGAGAAATTCACGAATTAGAATACTAGTTGAGACGGGGAGACCCGAATCAAATTATCGCGGGTATCATAGAATTTTTTAGCTTAGGTACTATATGAGCAAGCCCGGCAAAACCCTTGTACGGCTTCTTCTATCTCTCGATAAAAAGAAATATGACCAACAGTGGTTCGAATGTCTATACAAAAGATTTCCTTGTTGACATTTCTTACTATTAGATAGTG